AATGGCTAAAATATCGTCTGCTTTATATGATTATCAATCAAATAAAAAGTTATTTTATGTATCAATCCTTACATCTCCTACTACTGGTGGGGTAACAGCTAGTTTTGGTATGTTGGGAGATATCATTATTGCTGAACCCAATTCCTATATTGCATTTGCGGGTAAAAGAGTAATTGAACAAACATTGAATAAAACAGTACCTGAAGGTTCACAAGCGGCTGAATATTTATTCCAGAAGGGCTTATTTGACCTAATTGTACCACGTAATCCTTTAAAAAGCGTTCTGAGTGAGTTATTTAAGCTCCACGCTTTCTTTCCTTTGAATTAAAATTCAATCAAAATTCAATCAAGTAGAGCACACAAAATTCAATTAGTTTATTTGTAGCAAACAAGTAGTTAGTTTATAAGAATCAAAGTAAATAAGAATGGAGTTTTCTTTGATGACCTAAGATCTAATTGTAGAAAGAATAAAAAGTTGCGGATAACTCTTTTTTTTACCTAGAATCCCGATTACTAATTAAGAAGTCTCTATCAACAAGATAAAAGAGTGAATTCTTCCTTTCGTGAAATTAGGCAAATAAAATGAATTTCGTCTTATGTCTTATGTATATAATCAAATAGAGAAAAGATAGATATATAGTTTTTTATCTTTCTCTATCTCCCGAAAACCCCATTTGCACTAAAAATTCCTGTTGGGTCGCATTCTAACGAATCTTTCGATAATCTGTAAGAAACTCTTTCTTTATTAAAAATTCGAAGACAAGAACAAAAGACAAAGAAATGAAGAAAAATAATAAAGTGAATTATAATACATATCTTTCATGTAGAAAGATGAATAAGTCCATTTATTTAGTTCTACATTCCTTGGACTTATTCTATATACTCACTTAGATATATAGATACTTATTTCTATGACTAAGAATTTGAAATTTAATTAATTAATAATAATTACAATTCTTAATTATAATTATTATAAGATATTTATTTTTTATAAAAAATAAATAATAGCAGGTACAAATAGTAAATCGAGGTACCCATTTTATGACAACTTTCAATTTCCCCTCTATTTTTGTGCCTTTAGTAGGCCTAGTATTTCCGGCAATTGCAATGGCTTCTTTATCTCTTCATGTTCAAAAAAACAAGATTGTTTAGATCTGATGGGACCCGATCTCATCCGTTTTTTTTTCAAAACTTAGACTTGTAGCATAACACAGATATCTATTTCGAAAAATATGGTCTAACGTGTAATTTCCGCCGAACATAAAGGAAAAAGTTCTTATGCCTGCAGAAAAGGATCTATGGGTAAATGAATTCTAGCTAGTTTCAAATAGATCAGGATCGCTGGATGGCTAAAATGTAAAGTCGGTGGATCTATAGGTATATCAATATGTATAGTGGGCTCATATGAAGGGTATGTTATTATTTTAGATCTAACCAATTTGATGAATTACTCCTAAAGGTTCACATCAAACTAGTGCTAGTTCACATCAAACTAGTGCTAGTTGATGAGAGTTACTTCGGAAACAAAAATAAAGTAAAGTCAAATTCATTTGGGGTATTCTCTCAATTCCAATAAAATGCAATCAGATCAAGTATGAGTTGGCGATCAGAAGATATATGGATAGAACTTATAACGGGGTCTCGAAAACTAAGTAATTTATGCTGGGCCCTTATCCTTTTTTTAGGTTCATTAGGATTCTTATTGGTTGGAACTTCCAGTTATCTTGGTAGAAATTTGATATCTTTTTTTCCGTCTCAGCAAATCATTTTTTTTCCACAAGGGATCGTGATGTCTTTCTACGGGATCGCGGGTCTCTTTATTAGTTCCTATTTGTGGTGCACAATTTCCTGGAATGTAGGTAGTGGTTATGATCGATTCGATAGAAAGGAAGGGATAGTGTGTATTTTTCGTTGGGGATTTCCTGGAAAAAATCGTCGCATATTCCTCCGATTCCTTATAAAAGATATTCAGTCCGTTAGAATAGAAGTTAAAGAGGGTATTTATGCTCGTCGTGTCCTTTATATGGATATCAGAGGCCAGGGGGCCATTCCCTTGACCCGTACTGATGAGAATTTGACTCCACGAGAAATTGAACAAAAAGCCGCCGAATTGGCCTATTTCTTGCGCGTACCAATTGAAGTCTTTTGAGAAATGTAAATATGGGCTGAAGAATGAATGCTTTCTCAGCAGGAGGGCAAAATGCAAGAATCCTCTTTTTTTTCTATAACATAACTTAACTGAAGTTTTGTCAGAACGTTAAGTCGAGCCAAAGCCGACATATATGGAACAACCATAAAAGAAAACTCTTTTTGTGGCGTATACAAATCCACGCAACTCAATTCAACAACAAGTATAACAAATTGAACTAATAGATTCAATTCATCTCATATATCAAACGATTTCGAAAGAAAGAAATTTCTTTCTTTTTTTTTTTTTTTAAAAAGTTCAATATTTGTTGGAATTGATACTTTAGATGCAGATAAATCATATCTTGTAAAT